TTCTTCTGAATTTCGAATAGTTCTCAAGATTCTCTGTTTTCGATTATCTAATAAATCACTTAATGAAAGTAGATTCTCTTTCCATTTATTTAAAAATGTCTATGATCTCTTCCCGAACCAAACATGAATCTTTCAATTCATTTGGCTCTCACACTCAATTCCTTCTAGGAAATTTCCCTATCTTTATTATCGAATGAGCCTATCCTCTTTTCTCTATTTCTAAAAATCTTGAAAATGATTACCAATACAAGATTAAAATATTTGGAGGACTCTTCTGACCAAACAAATAATTGTCAGCAAAGTTGTTTTTTTTATTCAAATCCAAAGAATTCTGATTAATTTATACGTAGGTCATCAATTCCGCATTGTATAAAAGGAGGCGTTAAACAAAACACCTGTTTTTCCTATTTTTCATCGTAAAGAGAATTCAAGTCATTTTATCGACATGAGTGTTCTATATCGAAAAAATTCCAATTTCCGTATTAACATAATGGTAGAAAGAATACTACATTGCGTCTAAACTTCAAACTGGTTAGCTTTAACCATGGTAATGCTCCAAAATTCTTGGTTGATAGAGAATCAAAGTAGATTTACCAATGAATCGCGAAATGCTATGGTTCTTCACTATTTTTTTGTTTATTTAGTAATTTATTTAGTAAGAAGTCATTCGCCGGATCATGCACGTTTTTCTAGTTATAACGAAAAAAGTGCAGTTGGTTGGATCCAATCTATTCTTTGAAATAAACAACTCGCACACACTCCCTTTCCAAAAAAAATTAATACACCTAGCACTACACTTAGATTTATTAGATTTGTTGCTAAAATATCGGTATCAAACCCGAAACTTCCGGCAGATGGCCAGTAAATGAAGCAAAGAAAAGAATCGGTTATATTTTTCATACGATCGCATCTCCTCTTATGGATAGACTAATTTTGTTTCTACGATTCCCTGTTTTTTTTTTTTATTCGTTTTTTTATATTAAATTAAAGTTTATTCTATAATATTTTCATTTCTTACTAATAATTCATATGAATTACTAGTAAGAATATGAATATAATAAGAATTTTATTCTATCTATTAGAGAATATAGAATATATTTTGAATTGGTTAGTCAATTGAAAGATTCCCCATAAGAATGATACCTCTTAGAAGTAGATACTAGTTCTTATGTCAATTGTAAAATATCTAGTTGTTTTCAATTCTAAATTAAATAAAGGGGGCGCTCATTGGACTAAATAAAGGGACGGAAGAAGGCGAATCAGTATGTTAATAGGAATGAAGAATAAATTGTAGGAGTTAAATCGGAATATATATAAAATATAAAAAAGCAATAGCAGCAACGAAAGTTCACGGAAAAAACAATATGTATTTTTCTTTTTCTATTTTTTTTTAAGATTAAACAAAAGGATTGGCAAATAAAAGCGCTAATGCTACAACCAGCCCATAAATAGTTAAAGCTTCCATAAAAGCCAGACTAAGTAATAAAGTACCCCTTATTTTGTCCTCTGCTTCCGGTTGTCGCGCAATCCCTTCTACAGCTTGCCCTGCAGCTGTACCTTGACCAACTCCAGGTCCAATAGAAGCAAGCCCGACGGCCAACCCAGCAGCGATAACAGAAGCAGCAGAAATCAGTGAATCCATGATAAGTTTCTCCTATTCCAAATAAAATAAAGAAAGAGTTAATAATATAATCAACCAAGAAATTATGACTTAATTATTTCATTCTTCATTTATCTAGTCGAAGTTTAATTCATGAATAATTTTTATTGAATTAAACTTCGACTAGATAAATGAAGAATGAAATAATTTTTATTGAATTATCCAAATAACTTCGATATTCATTTTTTTTTTTCGTTTCTACCCATGTAGTTTTTTGTGAATACATACAATTTTCAATTTTTGTTCTTATCTTAAATTTTGAACCATTCTTTTCACAATTACAAGAGATGGAATGGAAGGGCTCTTTTTTTCGAATCCCCACCTAAATTTAGAGTAGGACAAATTTAGATAGATAGTAATATATAACTAATATAACTAATGAATATCTACTATGACATATACATGTGTTTGTTCGATACCGTAAACCAATCAGTTATACCTTAGATTCAATAGGATTCGAGAATTATTCTTGGAAATCCCTAAAAAACTAAGAGTTGTCTTATAACGATTAGATTATATATATACTTAGTTCGACCCCCTGACCCTATTTTTTGTCCTTTCTTTTATTCATTATTATCCCATATGGATCGAATTAATCTAAATCAATTCGAAAGACCAAATTATTACTATGGCAATATTCGCGATCTAAATGTGATTTTATATATCTATTTTATTTCGGAAAATCAAATAAACTTTGGTCAATTATTAAATGTGAATGAATGAAACGGAAATGTTTTGTAGTTCGATATAACATCTTTTTTTTTGAATCACATGTCGTAAACAACGTAGATATCATCCGAAATTAGAGTTCCCAATCTAATATTTCTAATATTAATTAAATAATTAATTAAATATAATATACTAATCAATTTTGATATCTAATAAGAATTTTAATTAATTAATATACTATTATTAATTAATAAACTAATAAAAAGGTTGAATATGTTTATAGTTCTAATTGAATGAACAAAATAATAAATAAAAATAATATTCATTGGAGTAAAATACAAATTGGTCAAAAAAAGACTCTTTTTCGAAAAAAGAGGAAAGAGATCTATCTAAAAGATCTTTTTCCTCTTTTTTTTTTTTACCATTCCCCGGGAATGGTTTTTATTTATACTTACTTAGTACATTTTTGGGGGTGGGTTAGATAATCCCTTTGATTGTTATTAAAAATTTTGAAAATTTCTTTCTATTTTTTTTTGATTTATGTTTATTTTATTAAGTACATTATCGTGAGCCACACATACTTTGTCACAGGCTAAACTAAGAAAAAAAAGACTATTTTGATAACTAATCAATGATGCCCTTCCATGGATTCACCTATATAAGCGGCAGCTAAGGTAGCAAAAATAAGAGCTTGAATACCGCTTGTAAATAATCCCAGAAACATAACAGGTATAGGAACTACTAACGGTACTAACGAAACAAGAACAACAACTACTAATTCATCAGCTAATATATTTCCGAAAAGTCGAAAACTAAGTGATAAGGGTTTTGTGAAATCTTCTAAGATGTTAATTGGTAAAAGGATTGGGGTTGGTTGGATGTATTTACCAAAATAAGCCAATCCTTTTTTTGAAATACCCGCATAGAAATAGGCTACTGACGTAAGTAAAGCTAATGCAACAGTAGTATTTATATCATTTGTGGGTGCAGCTAATTCTCCGTGAGGTAACTTTATAATTTTCCAAGGCAAAAGAGCCCCTGACCAATTCGAAACAAAAATAAATAGAAACAAAGTTCCAATAAACGGAACCCACGGACCATATTCTTCTCCAATCTGAGTTTTGCTCACGTCTCGGATGAATTCAAGGACATATTCAAAGAAATTCTGACCGGACGTTGGAATAGTTTGCGGATTTCTAACAACTAGAATGGTTGAAATTAATAAGATAGCAATTACAACCCAAGAGGTAATAAGTACTTGAGCATGCACTTGAAAATCCCCTATTTGCCAATAGAAATGTTGACCTACTTCGACAGCAGATATATCATAGAATCTGTTTAATGTGTTGATGTAACATAATAGAACATTCATATTGCCCTGCCCTCTAAAAATAGATATATAACTTGAAAGGGAATTATTTTGATTCAAGCATTTCCTTATTTGACTTTCATTTCTTCTATTTTGAATACCTACGAATCAAAAAAAAGTTATTTTTGCACAATTTTGCAATGCTATAATAACCGATTCCATAAATATATCACCGCCCAACCAAATCTAAAAATTTATTTATCTTATTATTAATCAAAAATTTCGTATAGAGCTAGAACGACCCTCACAAATTGCAAAAACTAATTTGTTAAGAATTAATCGGATTGAAGCTATAGCATCATCATTAGCTGGAATCGGAAGATCTGCTAGATCTGGGTCACTATTTGTATCGATTAAACAAATCGTTGGAATTCCCAAAGTGATACATTCTCGAAGAGCCGTATATTCTTCTTGCTGATCAACGATTATTACAATATCGGGTAACCCCGTCATATATTTTATGCCACCCAGATATCTTTCCAAATTAGATAATTGTCTCTTGAACATAGCGGCATCTCTTTTTGGAAGAGAGTTCAGTTTCCCTGTCTTTTGCTCCGTTCTCAAGTCCCTGAACTTACGAAGTCTCGTTTCTGTAGTATACCAATTCGTTAACATACCTCCGAGCCATTTTTTATTAACATAATGACATCGAGCTCTTATTGCAGCCCGTGTTACTGAATCGGCTGCTTTTTTTTTTGTACCAACAATTAAGAATTGTTTTCCTCTGCTTGCTGCATCAAAAACCAAATCACAAGCTTCTGATAAAAAACGAGCAGTTCGAGTAAGATTTGTAATATGAATACCTTTACGCTTTCCCGATATAAAAGGTGCCATTCGAGGATTCCATTTCCGAGTATCATGGCCAAAATGAACTCCAGCTTCCATCATTTCTTCAAAAGTTATGTTCCAATATCTTTTTGTCATTTATCCCCACACGTTTTTTTTAAGTGAAAAAACGAGACCAGGTATCCTGTGAAATAGCAATAAATAATTGTTCCGATGGAACCTTCTCTTTTATAGACGATTGGCCATTAATATAAAATCAGGTCATTCATTTTTTTCTATTTATTATACTTTATTACCAAATCAAATGACTGCATTTAAAGGGATGAATTGAATGCTTCCTAAAAGCGCATTCAATCCTATATTTCTAATGTATCACAGAAAATTATTTGAAATGAAAAGAATCAAATAATTTTCTGTGATGGAACAAAAGATTTCGAATTTCTACTTCAAATAATTTTTTTTTTTTCAAGGTAATTTTGTTATATTGCCTTGACCGTGAACGGTGCATTATTCTTTTGAATCCGGTACCAACGGGTATCATTCCCCCTAAAACCACATTCTCTTTAAGACCTTTCAACCAATCAATACGACCCCGAAGAGCGGCTTTTGCTAAAACTCTAGCAGTTTCTTGAAAACTCGCTTCGGATATGAAACTTTGAGTATTCAGAGATGTTTTTGTTATTCCCAATAATAAAGCTCGGTAACAAATTGCTTCTTCCAAGGCACGCCCAGTTCGTTCTGCTCGCAATAATCCAATTAATTCACCAGGTAAAAAGACATTAGACATTCCATCTTCTGAAACCAAGACTTTGGATGTTATTTGACGCACAATAATTTCGATATGTCTATTATGGATGTGTACTCCCTGGGATCGATAAACCTTTTGGATTTTATTAACCAAAGAAATACGACTTTGCGCTATAGTTAGCTCAGCACCAATCAAGAATCCCCAAGGAATCCCAAGAATTCTTGTTATACACTCATTCCAAGCATCAATTCTTTTTTCTAGATTCATCGATATTGAATCAATCGAACGTATTTCTAATATCTGTTCCACTTTTGGAAGACCTTGTGTTATATCACCGGATCTCGATTTTTCATATATGAATGTAACTAAAATATCTCCTTGATAAAGGATTTCTCCATAATGGCCATGAATGGTTGCTCCTGGAGTCGCCAAATATGGGTTAGCCGATCTTATTATTACAGAATCCATTTGAACAGTTATAACTTGACCCGATTTTAGTTTTAGATGTGGTCCATTTTTCATTTTAGCTAGACATATATTTTCACAAATAAATTGTCCAAGACTAATTATTGTAAACGTTTTTTCACAATAATAATGATGGAGAAAATACCAATTCAAATGGAATGGATTCAAAACGATATTACTGTCTAGATCCGGTTTAAAAATTTTATCATTTTCGTCCATTAAATAATATTTAATTACTTGAAAAATTTCCGTTATTTTGTCAAGTTGGAAATTTTTCATTATTGATATTTGATTATGAGTTATTAAACGGTAAAGTGAATAAAAATTTCCAACTTGACGGGCTATTCCTAAAGGGCCTAATGAATTTTTATTCTTAATTGGAATTTTAGGATTTTTTTTTATCCCATTGTGATATTTAAGATTGTTGAATGGTCTTATTTGAAAACAATTAGATGATGACAAAATTATCCAAGATCGGCATTCCTTATTTCTATTCAACAACATACGAATAGTTCCGTGATTTTGGCTAAGTGATTTTTCAATTTTTGCCTTGGAATGACTAGAAAAAAATGGATTGATATTGATCCGATCCGATTCATTATCCGCGATCAATCCTAAACCAGATGGGTCATTTCTTTTTCTGCTATATGAAGTCTTCGATTTTACTAAGTCAATTCTTAGAAAATACTCAATCAAACCGTTTGTACTTACTTCAACAAAGGAAGAGGGGGCCTCCTCAATAGAAGGACTTTTTTTGACTTGATCCCAATTCAAGACTAAACAAGTCCGAACTAATTGAATCCTTGTGTCGGAAATTCCCCGAATGGATTTTCCATTTCCATAAAGAATATAATTGACAACTTTGAGTTCCAGATTATCCCTTTCCTGGAATAGATCTTGGGGGAAAAGTTTTACAAAATCGATACTGTCTGGTATTTCATATAAAATTACAGGTCGAACCAAAACAAAATACTTTTTCTTGGTAGTTGCGATCCATTGGACATAGATCCAATTGTTAATTTTTTTCGATTCCTTCCTTTTTTTTTTTACCGTTCCGGCTGGTATCAAGATAGAATTGTGTCGGGATATCTTATCCCTCTCTCCGGGAAAATGTATATTTCCAGAAAATATTTTTAATTCTATTTTTTTTTTTTTCTTTTCTAATCGGACCAATCCGCCTACTCGACTTCTTATATTGAAAGTGATTGGTGTTCCTATTCCAACGAGACTATTATTCCGTACCATTATGGAAGAAGATTCGGGTAAAATATGCACTTCTTCGGGAATAAAAAAAAATTGATCTACTTTGATAATGAAATCTTCTTTTTGACAAACGGAATGAATTCCTATAGTTCTATATTTAGTAATTCCTGAATTCTGTGTTCTGTATTGAGGATCATCGAAATAAGCAAAAATACTATTTCTATGAAAAATACCATTGATAGGTATTTCAATGGAAACACCAGAAGGACGCATTAGTTCGTTCTTTCGTTCTTGAATCGATTGGAATGGAATAAGAAATCTATTTCTTCGTCTTTTGGCCCAGAAATAAAAAGTATTGTGAAAAATAGTAGGATACATTAAATGAGAATGATCCGTACATATCATTTGATTAAATATTGAATAATTGCTAATCCCCTTTTCTTTTGTACCAAAAGTATTCAAACTTAATAATTTTCGTTTTACTTCATCATTACTTACTAAAAGATTAGAAATATTTCTTTTTCCAGTAGAAAGAGAATCCATGTTCATTTGATCTTGATCCTTGCGAAGTAAAAAATGGATTGTATCAGACCTGCACGACTTTCCTGATAATATCCATAAATGACTTGTTTTTGGTAAGATATGTACATTACTATACAAAAATTCGGATGCATGGTACACATCGGTACTCCAATGCATCTCCCCTTCTGAGTCAGAATAAATATGTTTTCGAACCCTTTCTTTCAAATTAAAAGTATATGTTCCCGCGCGGATCTCAGCAATCACTTGTTCTGATTTTACATATTGATCATTTTGAACTAATAGAAAACTTTTTGGTGGAATAATCACATTATGTATAATATCGTCACTTTCAATAGTTACATACAAGTCTATATTACATATAAAAGCTGGATATCCATGACGTGTACGTGTAGGGTGAACTAAATCTTCATTAAATTTTAATTTTCCATTCGAAGGGGCTCGCACATATTCCGCAGTACCCCCTGTGAATACTCCACCAGTATGAAAAGTTCTTAATGTTAGTTGAGTTCCCGGTTCGCCAATAGATTGACCAGCAATAATACCTACAGCTTCTCCCAATTCTACCAGGTCCCCATGAATAGGACTCCGCCCATAACACAATCGGCAGATCCAAGACGTATTCCTACAGGTAAAGGGGGTTCGAATAAAAATGGGTTGTGTTTGAAAAGTTATGAATCGATTGATAAGTCCAATTCCAATATCTTGATTTCTAACGACAATGCACCTTGAACCGATATATATATCGTCTGCTACTACACGACCGATTAATGTTTGTATCAAAATTCTTTCTGGTATCATTCCATTTCGGGTATTTACAGAAATCCCGCGAATCGTACCGCAATCTGTTCGACGTACAACAATGTGTTGAACCACTTCAACAAGTCGACGTGTAAGATATCCAGCATCTGATGTTCGTACAGCAGTATCCACAACCCCTTTACGGGCTCCATAGCAAGAAATTATATATTCTGTTAAAGACAGTCCTTCCCGTAAATTGCTTTGAATGGGTAAATCAATCATTTGTCCTTGTGGATCTGACATTAATCCTCTCATTCCGACTAATTGGTGCACTTGAGATGCATTTCCTCTAGCCCCTGAAAAAGACATTATATGGACTGGATTAAAGGGGTCAGTCATCCTAAAATTAGGATTCATTTCTTGTCGCAAATATTCACTTGTAGCATACCATATTTCAATGGATTGGCGTAATTTTTCTACCGCATGTACATTCCCATAATGATTATGTTTTTCCAAAATAGAACTTTGTTGTTCAGCATCTTGGACTAGCCATCCTTTAGAAGGTATTGTTAAAAGATCATCAATTCCTAATGAAATAGATGTAGCAGTAGCTTGACGGAACCCTAGAGTCTTTACTTGATCCAGGATGTGTGATGTATATGCCATTCCGAAATGGTCTATTAATCTGCTAATAAGTCGTTTAATGGCAGTTCCACCTATCACGTTATTGTGAAAGACTAGATTGGCCCGTTCTGACATAAGTACCTCCATATTCCACTCAGTGGGATTCGGTTCGACATCGACAATGAATTTGAGTGAATGATCGGAAAACTTCCTTTTCTTTATGTTTATTCACGTAGAAAATTGAAAAGATGCTAGTTGACCTGAATTTACGCCAGTATCATAACACAAATTTACCTAGCTTGGATATCAATACTAACCATCTATATGATTAGATACCATATGAATAGGCTCGAGAAAAACCTTGTATAGCTTCTTCAATTTCTCGATAAAAAGAAATATGACCAACAGTGGTTCTAATGTATATACAACGAATTTCTTTTTTTATACTTCTTATTACTAAATAATGCCCATAAATTTCATAATAGGTACCAAAAGATTCATAGTGAACTTCGATAGGAACTTCTCTTGAAGACATAATGCATTGATCGATTCGCCACCGGAGCCAAAAAGGACTATCGAAATTTATTCTTTTCTGTCGATAAGCTCCAATTGCATCATAGGAATTGCAAAAAAAGGGTTCTTTTTTTTTCATATACTTAGAGTTATTATTGCTAATTTTTTCATTTTTAGAATTTCTGCAATTAAACGGATTATACCTGTTTGCACAAATACCTCGACGATTTCCGCTAGTTAATATGTAAAGTCCTATAAGCATATCTTGAGTTGGTACGCAAATGGGATCCCCAATAGCCGGAGACAAGAGGTTTGTATGAGAAAACATAAGTAAACGAGCTTCTGCTTGAGCCTCCAAAGATAAAGGCACATGAACAGCCATTTGATCCCCATCAAAGTCTGCATTGAATCCCTTACACACTAATGGATGTAAACAAATAGCACGTCCTTCTACTAAAATAGGTTGAAATGCCTGTATGCCCAATCTATGCAAAGTAGGCGCTCTATTCAGCAATACTGGATGCCCCCGCATAACTTCTTGAAGTATTTCCCATACAATCGGTTCTTTTTCCCGTATTTTACTCTTAGCAACTCCTATGTTCGAAGCAAAATGTTTTCCAATTAAACCACGAATTAGAAATGTCTGAAATAGCTCTATTGCTATTTCGCGGGGCAATCCACA